CAACATTTATATTGGCAAATCGGGGGTTTCCAAGTGCATGCCCAGGTACTTATCACTTCTTGGATTGTAATTGTTATCTTATTAGGTTCAACCGCTATCGCTATTCGGAATCCACAAACTATTCCGAATAGCAGTCAGAATTTTTTCGAATACATTCTTGAATTCATTCGAGACGTGAGCAAAACTCAGATTGGAGAAGAATACGGTCCTTGGGTTCCTTTTATTGGAACTCTGTTTCTCTTTATTTTTGTTTCGAATTGGTCCGGGGCTCTTTTACCTTGGAAACTGATACAGTTACCTGAAGGGGAGTTAGCTGCACCTACGAATGATATAAATACTACTGTTGCTTTAGCTTTACTCACATCACTAGCCTATTTTTATGCGGGTCTTAGCAAAAAAGGATTGGGTTATTTTGGTAAATACATTCAACCAACTCCCATTCTTTTACCCATTAATATCTTAGAAGATTTCACAAAACCTTTATCACTTAGTTTTCGACTTTTCGGGAATATATTAGCTGATGAATTAGTAGTAGTTGTTCTTGTTTCTTTAGTACCTTCAGTGGTTCCTATACCTGTCATGTTCCTTGGATTATTTACAAGCGGTATTCAAGCTCTTATTTTTGCAACTTTAGCTGCGGCTTATATAGGAGAATCCATGGAGGGCCATCATTGACTTGTTTTTTATTTCGAAATAAGCTTTTTAGCTTAGATAAAATCAAAGTAATATTAATTTGTTTGTTTTAACAAAATTGCAATTGCATAAATTTAAATTAATCAAATACTAAGATTGCTATGCAATGATTCGTAATGAATTCGTCTATTTTTCTGGAATAATGAAATGATAAGAAAAGGAATAAAAGAGTCAAAAATTTGATTCCTCAAAAATGGGTTGGTAGGAGAGCGGGTGTTAGCCTAGGTATATCTAATCTAATGGTTATAAGTCAACTCTTGGAACTGTTTCGAAGACGGATTCTAGAATCTGATTGATTCTAAGATAGGAATAGTAGGTTTACATTATCCAAGACGGACTTGTATATGTGATAATGGATTAGGTATATATGACCTAAGGATAGATCTAATTGGATTTCTTGCTATGAATTTAGACGGGGATTCCAATAGAAGTACTTCCGTTTCGTCTGTGACTGTGAATTGAATAAGAAACGAAATCAAGAAAAAGAACGAAGAATACAAAGAACAATTGGAGACAAAGCAACGGACTAAGTAAAGTTGTAGTACTTCACATCAGAGTTCTTAGTTACTTCGCCTGGATCTATTTTAGTGATAGAATAATTAAGTTCTAATTCATTGGTTGCTTGTATCATTAACCATTTCTTTATTTTGGTGCGAGGAACTTCTAATGAATCCACTGATTTCTGCTGCTTCCGTTCTTGCTGCTGGATTAGCTGTCGGACTTGCTTCTATTGGACCTGGAGTTGGTCAGGGTACTGCTGCGGGCCAAGCTGTAGAAGGTATTGCGAGACAACCCGAGGCCGAGGGAAAAATAAGAGGTACTTTATTGCTTAGTCTGGCTTTCATGGAAGCTTTAACAATTTATGGACTAGTTGTAGCATTAGCGCTTTTATTTGCAAATCCCTTTGTTTAATCTAATCCTAGAAATCTAAATCAAAAAATACATATTTTTGATTCCCCTGTCCTTCCCGCCCAAAATTTCACTCCTACAATTACTTATCTAGTTAAGATAATGCCCAATTTCCGGGAAGGACAGATTTTGGGGTGGGGGTGTTCGCATATCACCTTGCTTTTTTCCTTCCCCTTCTTAGTCGAAATTGGAAAAGGAAAATGAATTCTACATAGAATAGATTTTTGACACTGTTTAGAAATAAAATACAGGGGGGCGAAGTGATACAAAAAGAACTCTGTTTGCCTTTTTTATTCTAGGGAGATCATATGAAAAATGTAACCGATTCTGTCGTTTATTTGGGTCACTGGTCATCCGCCGGGAGTTTCGGGTTTAATACCGATATTTTAGCAACAAATCCAATAAATCTAAGTGTAGTGCTTGGTGTATTGATCTTTTTTGGAAAGGGAGTGTGTGCGAGTTGTTTTTTTGTTTCAAAAAAAGGGGCTGGATCCAACCAGCTGCACCTTTTTGTTATAACTAGAAAAAGTGCATAATTCCACGAATTACTTCTGAATAACTTAACAAATCATATGGAAGAACCATAGCATTTCGTGAGTTTTTGGTAAATCTATTTTGATTCTCTATATGAACCAATAAAGTAGGTCCAATAGCATGGTTAAAACGAAAACGTTTGAAATCCGGCGCAGCATGGTACTCTTTCTACCACTATGTTAATACAAGCATGGTTTTTACTCTAATTGGAATTTTTTTTCGATATATAACACTCATGTCGATAAATTAATTTGAACCATTTTTTGGAAAAAGGGTGTTTCACCTACTTTTTATCCAAGGCTGATGTGATGGGATGACCTATGTATAAAATAAGGTAAGAAGCTTTTTTGGATTTGAAAAAAAA